AAGACTCGAAATCCCTTATCGACTGTTATAACCTATAACTCCCCGGATTATTGACTAGCCAAAGGGAAGGAGAAGAGGTCTCTTGATACGTACTTGATTCTAAGTATCTGGGGATTATCAAAAGGGAAAGTTCTGTAAATTCTTGTGTCTAGGATTCAAGGAAAGATTTTCGTTCTTAGTAAGTAGTGGAAGGGCTGTCGAGACCTCTCCATTTCCTTCCATTCCTCTTGGAGTGGTTCATTAAATTAAGAGTTCGAAATTTTTTTGACTCTGTACCATGGATTTCACTATTATTAGTAAACAATAATGGAATAATTCCTTCATATTCATAGAAATAGGGGACATAATTCACATGGATATTGTAAGTCTCGCTTGGGCTGCTTTAATGGTAGTTTTTACATTTTCTCTTTCACTTGTAGTATGGGGAAGAAGTGGACTCTAGAAATACTACTTAATTTTAGTTAGAGGAATAAAACTGTATTGTATCATTTGTTTTATACATCGCTCCGCAAAGTATTTTTAAAGATAATATTTTTATCTTAATGTCAATAAAACAGCTATTTCGAAAGGAGATATAGACGATAGGAAATTTATTTCAAACGAATTCGAATTTTTCTTAAATTTCGCCGAACAGACTCTTATCTATTTAAATTATATAAGGACAATGGGAAACAACAGACTCCTTTTGTTTTACTATTTATCAAAATCCAAGAGAAAGCCGTTCTCATATTAGTAGAATATTAAGCGGCTACGCACTTTCTAGAGGAAAGAAGAGAGACATAGTGCTTGTTCAACAAGATATACACATAATAAGATCTTGACTCAAAAGAGTTGCATATTAGGCACTTACCACTTGTTTTATTATTTTCGAAAATGGATTTTTTTGTGCTTTATCGATTCATTTCATATTATGTTTTAAGTGTTAAAAATGGATAAGGTTTACTTTACTATTTCTTTTTCATTTCAAAATTCGAAGAAGTTTCCATACCCTAGAACTCTTTCGAGCATCTATCCGCCAGTCAATCAATTCAATTACTTTACTTCTTGGGTTGGCAATGATAAAAAAAAGATTACTAACTTGGTTTTTTATTAATATATACCATACTTTACTTTTATTTATTTCTTTGATTCTTTTAGCAGGTACTGGAATTTCGATTTGAAAGAATCCGAAATCGAAGAATTCGAGCTGTAAAATAAAGATAAAAGTTGCCTTTCGATTATTTCGGATTGATCAGAATCAATCCAAATTGATGAAATATATGTAGCAAAAAAATAGAATTGGGGTCGCTATGTACATAACATCTATGAAGATACATATTGTGGATTGATCGATATTAAATGAAGTCTGTATCTTTATTTAAGTTATAGTACAACTTCCTACACGAAAAAAAAAAAACACTAATCTAATAGATAGTATGGTAGAAAGATTAATATTAACCTTTCTACCATACTATCAAATCTTATCGAATATTGCTGATTCTAGCCTACTCATTTCAGTTAAGAAACAAAATTGGAATCCTTTTGTTTTCTTTTCATTTTTCAATCATTGATATTGATAAAGACCTAAGAAGTCAAGTTTCATTCAAATTAATCATTTTGGCTGACCGTTTTTACATAGATAATAAGTAAAAAAGCAGTAGGAACTAGAATGAATAGTGCAGTAGCAATAAATGCGAGAATATTTACTTCCATAATCTCATCGTTTTTTTACTTCGCATTAACTCGGGATTTAATCCCATAGAGATGGTAAAAATTTTACCTGTAAATTTTAATTCAATGGGATGAATTACATCTTGATGATATTGAATCAGATTAATATCATGAATAACAATATCTGAACTATCATATCAACTCGCCGTCGCGAATTGAATAGTATAACATAGGAAGATCTTTTATCCATACTGAATCCAAAAAAGAAAAATGGAATTTATCATTCTTTTTTATTCGTTTTTTCCATAACCCGCCGTCTTCCTTCTACAGTCAATCATCTAATGAAGTTTCACTTTTCCCTTTCCACTTCCACTGGTTACAAAACCCTCAAAACAATAAAAGTGTGAAAACGAGGAGTCCTGGTACAAAAAATGGAATATTCTATCAAATTCATTATTTTTTTTTAGGGCGTTTGTTCTTTTTTTGATAGCACTTTTACTTTAAACTTTACAAAAATTACAAACAAAATAATTTCTTATTAAAATAAGAAATTAAGAGGGAAAGAAAAAAGGAGTCTTCATTCTTTATTACAAAGGGTTTAAAGGCGCATATATGAAAAGTTCAACGTGAAATTTGAATGAGATAGAATGTTTCAAATTGAAATGGGTTAGTCTTAGTGATTGAGATGACACAAAATCGGAGACAGAAAGAGAGATAGGATTAATCGGAAAAGTCTTTTGTCAAGGTAATTTTAATAAAAATTGGATTGTGTATTGTACAAGAAATAAATTCCATTTGCGCATGTACTCCCGAGAAGCATATGGAATTCTATAGAAAAATTCCTATTGAA